ACTCATGGCGACCTGGTTGAATTGGGGGAAGCTGTAGGTATTATTGCAGGTCAATCGATTGGAGAACCGGGTACTCAATTAACATTACGAACTTTTCATACCGGAGGAGTATTCACGGGGGGTACTGCAGAACATGTGCGAGCCCCATCTAATGGAAAAATAAAATTCAATGAGGACTTGGTTCATCCGACACGTACACGTCATGGGCATCCCGCCTTTCTATGTTCTATAGACTTGTATGTAACTATTGAGAGTGAAGATATTCTACATAATGTGAATATTCCACCCAAAAGTTTGCTTTTAGTTCAAAACGATCAATATGTAGAATCAGAACAAGTAATTGCTGAGATTCGCGCAGGAATATCCACTTTGAATTTTAAAGAGAAGGTTCGAAAACATATTTATTCTGATTCAGACGGAGAAATGCACTGGAGTACCGATGTCTATCATGCACCCGAATTTACATATGGTAATGTTCATCTATTACCAAAAACAAGTCATTTATGGATATTATTAGGAGGGCCGTGCAGGTCCAGTCTAGTCTACCTTTCGATCCACAAGGATCAGGATCAAATGAATGCGCATTCTCTTTCTGGCAAGCGAAGATATACTTCTAACCTCTCAGTAACCAATGATCAGGCGAGGCAGAAATTGTTTAGTTCGGATTTTTATGGTCAAAAAGAAGATAGGATTCCTGATTATTCAGACCTTAATCGAATCATATGTACTGGTCAGTATAATCTCGTATATTCGCCTATTCTTCACGGGAATTCTGATTTATTGTCAAAAAGGCGAAGAAATAAATTCATCATTCCACTACACTCGATTCAAGAACTCGAGAATGAACTAATGCCCTGTTCAGGTATCTCGATTGAAATCCCCGTAAATGGTATTTTCCGTCGAAATAGTATTCTTGCTTATTTCGATGATCCTCGATACAGAAGAAAGAGTTCGGGCATTATTAAATATGGGACTATAGAAACGCATTCAGTCATCAAAAAAGAGGATTTGATTGAGTATCGAGGAGTCAAGGAATTTAGGCCAAAATACCAAATGAAAGTAGATCGATTTTTTTTCATTCCTGAAGAGGTGCATATCTTGCCCGGATCTTCTTCCATAATGGTACGGAACAATAGTATCGTTGGGGTCGATACACAAATCACCTTAAATCTAAGAAGCCGAGTCGGTGGGTTGGTCCGGGTGGAGAGAAAAAAAAAACGAATTGAACTGAAAATCTTTTCTGGAGATATCCATTTTCCTGGAGAGACGGATAAGATATCCAGACATACCGGCGTTTTGATACCACCAGGAACAGGAAAAAGAAATTCCAAGGAATACAAAAAAGTTAAAAATTGGATCTATGTCCAACGAATTACACCTAGTAAGAAAAGGTTTTTTGTTTTAGTTCGACCTGTCGTCACATATGAAATAACGGACGGTATAAATTTAGGAACCCTTTTTCCACCGGATCCATTGCAGGAAAGGGATAATGTGCAACTTCGAATTGTCAATTATATCCTTTATGGAAATGGCAAACCGATTCGAGGAATTTCTGACACAAGTATTCAATTAGTTCGGACTTGTTTAGTATTGAATTGGAACCAAGACAAAAAAAGTTCTTCTTGCGAAGAAGCCCGTGCTTCTTTTGTTGAAATAAGGACAAATGGTTTGATTCGACATTTCCTAAGAATCAACTTAGTGAAATCCCCTATTTCGTATATCGGAAAAAGGAATGATCCGTCGGGGTCAGGATTGCTCTCTGATAATGGATCAGATTGTACCAATATCAACCCCTTTTCTGCCATTTATTCCTATTCCAAGGCAAAAATTCAACAATCTCTTAACCAACCTCAAGGAACTATTCATACGTTGTTGAATAGAAATAAGGAATGTCAGTCGTTGATAATTTTGTCAGCAGCCAATTGTTCTCGAATGGAGCCATTCAAAGATGTAAAATATCACAGTGTGATAAAAGAATCAATTAAAAAAGATCCCCTAATTCCAATTAGGAATTCATTGGGCCCTTTAGGAACATGCCTTCCAATTGAGAATTTTTATTCATCTTACCATTTAATAACTCATAATCAGATCTTAGTAACTAAATATTTGCAACTTGACAATTTAAAACAGACTTTTCAAGTGATTAAATTCAAATATTATTTAATGGATGAAAATGGAAAAATTTTTAATCCCGATCCATGCCGTAACATTATTTTAAATCCATTCAATTTGAATTGGTCTTTTCTCCATCACAATTATTGTGCAGAGACATCTAAAATAATTAGTCTTGGACAGTTTATTTGTGAAAATGTATGTATAGCCAAAAATGGACCGCCCCTCAAATCGGGTCAAGTTATACTTGTTCAAGTTGACTCGATAGTGATACGATCAGCTAAGCCTTATTTGGCCACCCCCGGAGCAACTGTTCATGGCCATTATGGGGAAACCCTTTACGAAGGAGATACATTAGTTACATTTATATATGAAAAATCGAGATCTG